CTTCGTTCTCAAATCCATATTGATAGTTCCATTTTAAGTGATAATGATAGTGACAGTTACATTTCTAGTTACATTTGTGGTGAAAGTGGAACTAGTAGTGAAAACAAGAATGCCAGTATAATAACTAGCACGAATGGTAGTGATTTAACTTCAAGTTCTAATGATCTCGAGGTAACTCAAAAATACAGGCATTTGTGGGTTCAATGCGAAAATTGTTATGGATTAAATTATAAGAAATTTTTTAAGCCAAAAATGTATATTTGTGAACAATGTGGATATCATTTGAAAATGAGTAGTTCAGATAGAATCGAGCTTTCGATTGATGCAGGTACTTGGGATCCTTTGGATGAAGACATGGTCTCTCTTGATCCCATTGAATTTCATTCAGAGGAGGAACCTTATAAAGAGCGCATTGATTCTTATCAAAGAAAGACAGGATTAACTGAGGCTGTTCAAACAGGCACAGGTCAACTAAACGGTATTCCTATAGCAATTGGGGTTATGGATTTTCAGTTTATGGGGGGTAGTATGGGATCCGTAGTAGGCGAGAAAATCACCCGGTTGGTCGAGTATGCTACCAATAAATTTCTACCTCTTATTCTAGTATGTGCTTCCGGAGGCGCACGGATGCAAGAAGGAAGTTTGAGTTTGATGCAAATGGCTAAAATATCTTCGGCTTTATATGATTATCAATCAAATAAAAAGTTATTCTATATATCAATCCTTACATCTCCTACTACTGGTGGGGTGACGGCTAGTTTTGGTATGTTGGGGGATATCATTATTGCTGAACCCAATGCCTACATTGCATTTGCGGGTAAACGGGTAATTGAACAAACATTGAATAAGACAGTACCTGAAGGTTCACAAGCGGCTGAATATTTATTCCATAAGGGCTTATTCGATACAATCGTACCACGTAATCTTTTAAAAGGCGTTCTGAATGAGTTATTTCAGCTCCACGCTTTCTGTCCTTCGAATAAAAATGGAATCAAGTAGACCTTTAAGGTCAATTATTTTTTTGTGGCGAACAAGCTGTTAGTTTATCAGACATATATTCCATGTAGAAAAATTAAATTAATAAGTACATTTTTTTAGTTCTACATTCCTTGCACTTATTATATACTCATTTATAGTATAATTATATACGACTTAAAATTAATAACGAATTTTTAAATAGATTTTTAAATATATAATATTAAGAATAACAGGTACAAATATTAAACCGAGGTACCCATTCTATGACAACTCTCAACTTACCATCTATTTTTGTGCCTTTAGTGGGTCTAGTATTTCCGGCAATTGCAATGGCTTCTTTATCTCTTCATGTTCAAAGAAACAAGATTTTTTAAACCCGATGCGACCCAATCTCAGCCATTTTTTTCAAGACGTAGATTAGACATGGATCATAAAATGTATATCCATTTAGTAGAATATCGTATAAGATGTGCCTTCTTCCGAACATGAATTAAATGTAAATGAAAGAGCTCTTATGCATGTGGACTATGTTATATGTTTAAAATAATTATTAAAAATAGATCAGGATCCGCAGATCTCTGAAATGTAAAGTCAATGAAATGCATGTCACTATCTCTATCTATAGGAGATCATATAAAGGGGATACTAGTATTTTACATCTAGCCAATTCGATGAATTATGCCTAAAGGTTCCCATCAGAATAGTGCTAGTTGATGAGAGTTACTTCGAAAAAAAGAGTAAAGTCAAATTTTTTGGGGGGTTATTCTCTCAATTTCAATAAAATGCAACCGGATCTAGTATGAGTTGGCGATCAGAACATATATGGATAGAACTTATAACGGGGTCTCGAAAAACAAGTAATTTCTGCTGGGCCTTTATCCTTTTTTTAGGTTCATTAGGATTCTTGTTGGTTGGAACGTCCAGTTATCTTGGTAGGAATTTGATATCTTTATTTCCGTCTCAGCAAATCATTTTTTTTCCACAAGGGCTCGTCATGTCTTTCTATGGCATCGCAGGTCTCTTTATTAGTTCCTATTTGTGGTGCACAATCTCCTGGAATGTAGGTAGTGGTTATGATCGATTCGATAGAAAGGAAGGAATTGTGTGTATTTTTCGTTGGGGATTTCCTGGAAAAAATCGTCGCATCTTCCTTCGATTCCTTATGAAAGATGTTCAGTCCATCAGAATAGAAGTTAAAGAGGGTATTTATGCCCGGCGTGTCCTTTATATGGACATCCGAGGCCAGGGAGCTATTCCCTTGACTCGTACTGATGAGAATTTGACTCCACGAGAAATTGAACAAAAAGCTGCGGAATTAGCCTATTTCTTGCGTGTACCGATTGAAGTATTTTGAAATGAACTGAAAATTATTTCTCATCAGGAGGTAAGAAATAAAAAAAATAATAGCGGCATCTCCTATATCACACTATCCCATTTCGGGATTAGGTCCAATTTTTTTTTATTTCTTCATTCGAATTTGAGACGGACTCTTATTCTATTTGGATATTCTTTATATATTCAAGGACTAACCATAACCAATACATCACAAATAAAAAACAGTGAATAGATTCAAAGGAAAGATACCTTGTAATAGAACTCATTGCTTGATAGAAATATTGGATCGCATAGAGTTTACAAACGAGGTGGGTTCATTAAGAATTCACAGATGAAAAAAATGGAAAAAAAGAAAGCATTCATTCCCCTTCTATATCTTGCATCTATAGTATTTTTGCCTGGGTGTATCTCTCTTTTATTTCATAAAAGTCTAGAATCCTGGGTTACTAATTGGTGGAATACTAGGCAACCCGAAACTTTCTTTAATATCATTCAAGAAAATAGTATTCTAGAACAATTCATAGAATTTGAGGAACTCTTCCTGTTGAACGAAATGATAAAGGAATATCCGGAGCCACATCTACAAAAGCTTAGTATAGGAATACACAAAGAAACAATCCAATTGATCAAGATGCACAATGAAGATCGTATCCATATGATTTTACACTTCTCGACAAATATAATATGTTTCATTATTCTAAGCGGTTATTCTATTCTGGGTAATGAAGAACTTGTTATTCTTAACTCTTGGGTTCAGGAATTCTTATATAACGTAAGCGACACGATCAAAGCTTTTTGTATTCTTTTATTAACGGATTTGTGTATTGGATTCCATTCGCCCCATGGTTGGGAACTAATGCTTAGCTCTATCTACAAAGATTTTGGATTTGCTCATAACGATCAAATTATATCTGGTCTTGTTTCCACTTTTCCAGTCATTTTAGATACAATTTTCAAATATTGGATCTTCCATTATTTAAATCGTGTATCTCCATCACTTGTAGTGATTTATCATTCAATGAATGACTGAAAAATGATCCACTGATATTAATTATTAATCCGATTATAATGTTTGGTACTTTGTACATAAAGAAGTACATAAAGAAAGCGTTCAAAAAAGTACTTACTCTTTCTATTTCTCCAGAGGATTTCTCTTATATTTGAGTAAACTTATTTCCGTACATAGCAGAATCGTGGATAGGGAACTATACTAGCAACCTACCTAATTTATTGTAGAAATTTTGGGCTCAATGATTGGACCATGCAAACTAGAAATACCTTTTCTTGGACAAAGGAACAGATTACTCGATTCATTTCCGTATCGCTCATGATATATATAATAACTCGGACATACATTTCAAATGCATATCCCATTTTTGCACAACAGGGTTATGAAAATCCAAGAGAAGCGACTGGGCGTATTGTATGTGCCAATTGCCATTTAGCTAATAAGCCCGTGGATATTGAGGTTCCCCAAACGGTACTCCCCGATACTGTATTTGAAGCAGTTGTTCGAATTCCGTATGATATGCAACTAAAACAAGTTCTTGCTAATGGTAAAAAGGGTGGTTTGAATGTGGGGGCTGTTCTTATTTTACCCGAGGGATTTGAATTAGCTCCTCCCGACCGTATTTCTCCCGAGATGAAAGAAAGGATAGGCAATCTGTCTTTTCAGAGCTATCGCCCCACAAAAAAAAATATTATTGTGATAGGTCCTGTTCCTGGTCAGAAATATAGTGAAATAACCTTTCCTATTCTTTCTCCCGACCCCGCTAGTAAAAAGGATGTTCACTTCTTAAAATATCCCATATATGTAGGCGGGAACAGGGGACGGGGACAGATTTATCCCGACGGAAGCAAGAGTAATAATACAGTTTATAATGCTACAGCAGCAGGTATAGTAAACAAAATTATACGAAAAGAAAAGGGGGGATACGAAATAACCATAGTGGATCCATCGGATGGACGTCAAGTGGTTGATATTATCCCTCCAGGGCCAGAACTTCTTGTTTCAGAGGGTGAATCTATCAAACTTGATCAACCATTAACAAGTAATCCTAATGTGGGTGGATTTAGTCAGGGAGATGCAGAAATAGTACTTCAAGACCCATTACGTGTCCAAGGACTTTTGTTCTTCTTGGCATCTGTTATTTTGGCACAAATCTTTTTGGTTCTTAAAAAGAAACAGTTTGAGAAGGTTCAATTATCTGAAATGAATTTCTAGATCCGAAAATTTTTCAACATCAAGTTAGTAAAAAGAACCGTATTTTTTTCGGGGCATTATTAGTCTTCCTAGTCTTGGACACAAGAAAGGGATGTAGAAAATTCCCCTTCTTGTGTCCAAATAATAATGAGTCTTCATACCAGTTTCTCAAAGATTCCTATCCTTAGTTTCTATTTTTTCAGGTTTCTCATAATTTTTTTGGTACTTAGTACTTTATGTATAATATATAATAAAGTAGTGGGCAAACAAAAAAGAGAGGTCATTTTAGATTTTATAGAACTTAGTCAATGAACTTAGAAAGATAGATACTACCTAGGCCAGATGGTCGGAATTAACCAATTAAGTTCATTTTTCAAAACATCATCAGAAAAAACAAATGGGGTTTTAGGAAACATTGGAAAGGAAAAGGGGATCCATTTGTTTTGTCAATTATCTGAATAAAAGGTTTTGATTATTAAGAACT